ATGTGGATATTATATAATGTATATTATATAATGTATATTATATATAATGTATATTATATATAATGTATATTATATGTATATTATATATAATGTATATTATATATAATGTATATTATATATAATGTATATTATATAATGTATATAAAGGTTTAGTTTATTTGTCCTTCTTATCTGAGATTTCTTGTTTCCGGGGGGTTTACAAGTATATATAATCTTAGGATTAAGGGGGGGGGGGGGGTTTAACGCGCAAAAAAGGGGGGAAATAAGGAGATACAGGTGAAATATTCATAAATATTATGCACTTGAAAACATTTATTGCAATGCTTAATTTTGAGTTTTAAAACATTCATTTTATATACCAAAGCAAGAAAATGTTCAACCTTATTATTCATTACCGTGTGCACTCTGAAATGCCAAGTGAAAGGAAGACAAAAAAGAGAACCCCCTATCCTCTGGAGAGAATGCCCGGCATGTTGGGTAACGAGGAGTATGTATTTACACCATTAACTTATGCAAGCGTTAGGCAATATATGGGGGATAAAACAGTTGTGTTCCTGAAATAGGAGCCAAATGCCAGGAATAATTCACTGAGTGAAACCCCCACGATTTCTGTCCCTGACCATCAATAAGAGTTAACATTAAGATATCAACTGATGGTCGGTTCTTACTGCGCATATTAGGTGTGAAGGACATATCAGTTGATAAGGACTAATTAATACACCTTAATTGTTAGTACTTTTAAATATGAATGTTCTTGAATTAATATTATGTTAAAGTTCAATTAATGGTTTATGTACCCCCTAATATTATGTACTAAACATATATGTACTATATAATAGTATGTGGTATAGTACATATATATATATATATATCATTATATATATAGTACATACAGCTGTTAGGCAGAGCCTGGCAAAGAATAGTTAAATTTTTAGAATCCTAGCTTTGGGAGTTAGGGGTGGGGGTTAAAATCCCTCTTCTTTGAAGCAAAAGGAAGGACTTTAACCTTCGCATCCGACTTACAAGGCCGGCGCTCTAACTCTGAGCTACTAATGCATCATGATTCAAGCATTTTATTTTCTAAAAGGCCTGCCATAGGGGCTAGGAATAGGAATAGTGAAAAGTATAAGAAGGAGGCTACTTGACCAATAATGACGAATGGGTGTTCAACTGGCATACCTCCGATTCATGTTAAGACTATTACATCCGCGATTAGGAGTCAAAATAGGAATTGAGTAAGGGGTCGGAATGTTAAGCCTCGTTGTTTTGAGGTGTGAAGAATAGGGACTAGTATTAGTACTAAAATGGAGAATAGAAGTGCTAGGACCCCTCCTAGTTTGTTAGGGATTGACCGTAAGATGGCGTAGGCAAATAGGAAGTATCATTCTGGTTTAATGTGGGCTGGGGTAACCAGGGGGTTTGCGGCTGTGAAATTGTCTGGGTCCCCTAGGAGGTTGGGGGAGAATAGTGCGAGAGAAATAAGAGCAATAAGGAGGGCTGCAAATCCTAGAAGGTCTTTGTATGAGAAGTAGGGGTGGAATGAAATTTTATCTGCGTCGGAGTTGAGACCTGTTGGGTTGTTCGAGCCAGACTCGTGGAGGAATAGGAGGTGTACTACAGATCCCGCTGCGATTACGAAAGGTAGGAGGAAGTGAAAGGAAAAAAATCGTGTAAGTGTAGCATTGTCGATTGAGAAGCCGCCTCAGATTCATTGGACTAGGGAATTTCCAATATAAGGAAAGGCTGATAAGAGGTTTGTAATTACTGTAGCACCTCAGAATGACATCTGTCCTCAAGGGAGTACATATCCTACGAATGCTGTTGCTATAAGTAGGAGTAACAGAACTACCCCCACGTTTCAAGTTTCTTTATAGAGGTAGGATCCGTAGTATAGGCCTCGGCCGATGTGGAGATAAACGCAGATGAAGAAGAAAGACGCTCCATTGGCGTGCATGTTTCGGATTAGTCAGCCATAGTTTACATCTCGACAGATATGTGTTACGGATGAAAAGGCAGTGGCGATGTCAGAGGTATAATGTATTGCTAGGAATAGTCCTGTGAGTAATTGGGCAATTAGGCAGAGCCCTAGGAGAGAGCCAAAGTTTCATCAGACTGAAATGTTGGCAGGGGCAGGGAGGTCTGTAATTGCATTGTTGGCAATTTTAGTTAGGGGGTGATATTTTCGTAGGTTGGCCATTAGGTTTCTGTAGTTGAATACAACGGTGGTTTTTCAAGTCATTGGTCTCGGTTAAAATCCGGGTAGAAACAGTGTCTTTTTTAGTTGTGCTGTTTTTTTCAGGGTTGGTAATTGGTATGGCTTCGGTAGCTTCTAACCCGTCACCATTTTTTGCGGCGTTAGGGCTGGTACTGGTTGCGGGGATAGGATGTGGAGTCTTGGCATTGTGTGGTGGTACTTTCCTATCTTTGGTTTTGTTCTTAATTTACTTAGGTGGGATGTTGGTTGTGTTTGCCTATTCTGCAGCTTTAGCTGCAGAGCCTTACCCGGAAGCGTGGACAAGTTGGCCTGTATTTATTGCTTTAATGGTTTATTTGGTAGGGGTAGGGGCGGTAGGGCTGTTGTATGTGGAGGGGGTGGGAGAGGGGTATTTAGGACTAAATGAAGGTGTCTTAGGGTTTGATATTAGTGAGAACGACACTGCTGGTGTGGCCATGCTTTACTCTTTGGGCGGGGGTCTTTTAATGGTGGCAGGGTGAGGGTTGTTATTAAGTCTTTTTGTAGTTCTAGAACTTAGTCGAGGTTTTAACCGAGGGGCTTTGCGTTCAGTCTAATTATTAGGAGGCTTAAAGAAGTGGCTAGTGTTAAGAATAAAATAGTAAGATATGTTTTAATATCTCCTTGTTGGATATTATTCATCATCTGTGCCATGGGTTTATTAATCGTCACAACGGCTTTAGGGCCTGTTTTTTCAAATCAAGTTAGGTCAACTATTTGGGTGGCGATGAATTGTCCTAACACCAGGTTTACTTTTGGGGCTGCACGGTGAATTAGTGCGGGGAAAAAGCCCAGTATGTTTGAGAATCGGTGAGGGGTTAATTTTGGGGTGATGCTAAGTTGTTTGTTGGTTAATGATGCAAGATCTAAAGCGGTTAAAAGTCCGATAATGGTTACAATAAGGGCAGCTATTTTAAGGGGAAGGGGTATGGATATCACGGGGGTTTTTAAAGGGGTTATGTTTAAAGTAATGAGTAGGCCTGCTACTATGCTTCCTCACGCTAGCCGTTTGATTGGATTAAGTACTAGTGAGTTGTTTTCATTAATAGGTGAGAGAGTGTTGAATCGAGGGTTTCCTATGCAGACGAAATATACCACTCGTAGGCTGTAGACTGCGGTGAGGGATGTAGCGACCAGTGTTAGTGTTAGGGCCCAGGCGTTAAGGTGGGATGTGTTAAGGGCTTCAATAATTGCGTCTTTCGAGAAGAAGCCTGCCAGGAAAGGGGTTCCTGTAAGGGCGAGACTTCCAATTGTAAGTGATGCAGTAGTAACGGGGGCAATATCTTGTATGGCGCCCATTTTACGGATATCCTGTTCATCGTTTAAACAGTGAATAATGGAGCCGGAGCAGAGAAATAGCATGGCTTTGAAGAAAGCATGGGTGCAGATGTGTAAGAATGCAAGTTGGGGTTGATTTAGGCCGATTGTTACTATCATCAGGCCTAGCTGACTTGAGGTTGAGAAAGCGACAATTTTTTTGATGTCATTTTGGGTAATTGCACAGATTGCGGTAAATAAAGTGGTTAATGCACCCAGGCATAGGCAGGTCGTTTGTGCTAAGGGGTTGGTATCTAGTAGGGGACTCATTCGAATTAGTAGGAAAATGCCGGCAACGACCATGGTGCTTGAGTGCAGTAGGGCAGATACGGGAGTAGGGCCTTCTATGGCGGAGGGTAGTCACGGGTGTAATCCGAATTGGGCAGATTTACCGGTTGCGGCCAGGATTAATCCTATAAGGGGGAGAGTTAAGTTTATATCTTTAGAGACCGAGAAGATCTGTTGGAGTTCTCATGTGTCGAGGTTCGTAGCAAATCATGCCATTGCTAAAACTAGGCCGATGTCACCTACTCGGTTGTAGAGTACTGCTTGAAGTGCGGCGGTATTGGCGTCGGATCGGCCAAACCATCAGCCAATGAGTAGGAATGATATAATTCCAACCCCTTCCCACCCGATGAAAAGTTGAAATATGTTATTGGCTGAGACTAAGATTAGCATAGCAATTAGGAATATTAATAGGTATTTGAAGAATCGGCAGATGTTTGGGTCTGAATGTATGTATCAAGAGGCAAATTGCAGGATAGACCATGTGACGTAGAGTGCAATAGGAATAAAGATAAGGGAGTAAATGTCAAAGTTGAAGCTTAAAGAAATGTTAAAGTTAAGTACAGAAAACCATGATCAGGTTGAAGTTATTGATTGGGCCCCCTCATTAAGAAAGAGGCACAAAGGCAGGAGACTAATAAAAAAGCCGAGTTTTACTGATGTTATTACTGCTTCTAGGGGTCATGCTGAGGTCTTAGTTACAGGAGTAAGGGTAAAGAGGATCGGGGTTGTCAGGATGATGAAGATTAGTATTATACTTGAGGTTATTATTAGTGCGGTAAGTTGCATAGTTTCTGCTTGGATTTGCACCAAGAGTTTTTGGTTCCTAAGACCAACGGATGAGCTGTTATCCTTCAGAAGCTTTGAGTGAGCCTTAGGGTTCAACTAAGGGAGGGGAAGATTAGCAGTCTTCATTGCTGGCGAGCCTCTCTCGGTGGATGAGAGGTTTTTAACCTCTGTCTTTGGAATCACAATCCAATATTTTCATTAAACTACATCTACATGATGTTCAGCCTAAGACTAGTTCGGGCTTTAAGATCACTAGTATGAGTGGGAGAAAATGTAGGGAGATTAGTAGGTGCTCTCGTGAGTGGGATGGTGGGAGGTTGGTGATGTGTTGGGGGAGGGGGCCTCGTTGGGTTATTAAAAATATGTAAAGGGAGTAGGCTGCAGAAATAAGTGTGGCAGGGCCGGCTAGTAAAATAGTCCATCACGATCAGTTAAATGCTGATGTAATGACTAAAAGTTCTCCCATTAAATTAGGAGTGGGGGGTAAGGCCAGGTTGGCAAGGGTTATGAAGAATCATCATGAGGTTATAAGCGGGAAAATAACCTGAAGGCCTCGTGCTAAGATGATAGATCGGCTGTGTGTCCGCTCATAGTTCATGTTAGCCAGGCAGAAAAGGGCGGAAGAAGTGAGACCATGTGCGATTATCAGGGCCACTGCCCCTGCTAGTCCTCAGGGCGTTTGGATTAAAATACCCACTGCCACAAGGCCTATGTGGCTGACAGAGGAGTAGGCAATGAGTGATTTTAGGTCTGTTTGACGTATACAAATTGAGCCAGCTATAATTATTCCTCATAAGGCCAGGATCAGGAAGGGGTAGGCTATTATGTTAGTGAGTGGGTCTAAAATGTAGATTACGCGGGCTATTCCGTATCCCCCAAGTTTAAGAAGTACGGCGGCTAGTACCATGGACCCTGCAACGGGGGCCTCTACATGGGCCTTAGGGAGTCAAAGGTGAACCCCATAAAGTGGTGTTTTGACTAGAAAGGCTAGTAGGCAGGCAATTCATAGGATTTTATGTGCGTATGAGTTAGGGAAGCACGGGGGCAGGAAAGGTAGTGTAAGTGTAGAGAGGGTGCTGATATTTTCTTGGAGGAATAGGAGGGCGACTAGTAGAGGCAGGGAGCCTGCAAGGGTGTAAAATAGAAAGTAGTTTCCTGCATCAAGTCGTTCGGATTGGTTGCCTCAACGCGTAATAATAATAAAGGTCGGAATAAGGGTTGCTTCAAATATAATGTAAAATATTAGCAGTTCAGTGGCACCAAATGCTATAATAAGAAAAATTTGTAGGGAGGTCAACAGGGTGATGTAAGTTCGTTGATAATTAATTGGTTCGGGGGAGATGTGATTCTGGCTGGCCAAGATTATTAAGGGCAGAAGCCAGCAGGTTAATACGATTAAAGGGGATGATAAAGGGTCGGTTGCTATATAGGAGCCTAGTAGTGTTCATCCTGTTTCTTCTGGGCAGTGGAGTAATGACAGGCTAATAAGGGCAATCAAAAGGCTTGAGGCCAAGGAGGTGGATCATAATTTTTTGGAAGATGTAAGTCAGATTGTGGGAATAAGCATAACAGTTGGAATTAGAATTTTTAACATTGTAGTAGATTAAGAGTTTGTAATCGGTCTGAGCCATGAGTCCGAACTGTCGCGACAAGAAGCGCTAGTCCTGCACTAGCTTCGCAGACTGAGAAGGCTAAGAGTAGAATAGGAGCTGATGAAAAGTTTATGGAGCTTAGTGTTAAGGTTCACAAGGTTAGGGCGATGTAGAGGGATAATATTATGCCTTCAAGACATAAAAGTGCTGATAGGAGGTGGGTTCGGGTGAATGCCAGTCCAGCTATTCCTATTATAAAGGCGGAGGAAAAGGAGAATTGGGTAATTAACATTAGGCTATTACAGATTTTAACTGCAAACTTTTGAGCCGAAATCAAATGTTTTTTTAAACTAATTGCCTATTCAGCTCATTCTAGGCCTCCTTGTAATCATTCATAGGTTAAGCCCAAGGTTAAAAGAATAAGTAGTAATCCGGCTCATAGGAATGTGGTAATGGGGGAGATTAGTTGGTCCCCCCATGGAAGGGGTAAAAGCAGTGCGATTTCAAGGTCAAAGAGAAGGAATAAAATGGCGACCAGGAAAAATCGTATCGAGAAAGGAAGGCGGGCAGACCCTAAAGGGTCGAACCCGCATTCATAAGGGGAGAGCTTTTCATAGTCGGGCACTGTTTGGGGTAATCAAAATGTTACAAATGCTAGAACAGTCGATAAAAGGATGGCAATAATAACTATAGTGAGGATTATGTCCATTATCTTCCCTTGGGCTTTAACCAAGGCCAGGTGATTGGAAGTCACTTATACTAACTTTAATACTAGGAAGATATGAGCCTCATCAGTAGATTGAGATATAAAGGAAGAGTCATACTACGTCAACAAAATGTCAGTATCATGCTGCGGCTTCAAACCCGAAGTGATGTTCTGATGTGAAGTGGTATTGAATTTGGCGGATTAAGCATACAGCGAGAAAGGTGGAGCCAATGATAACATGCAATCCGTGGAAGCCTGTAGCAACGAAGAAGGTTGAGCCATATACACCATCTGCGATAGTAAAAGGTGCTTCATAATATTCTAAAGCTTGAAGTCCTGTAAAGTAGAACCCAAGGAGGATGGTAAGAAGAAGGGATTGGATAGCTTGTTCTCGGTTTCCTTCTATAATGCTGTGGTGTGCTCATGTTACTGTAACACCGGATGCTAGAAGTACTGCTGTGTTTAGAAGGGGCACTTCAAAGGGGTCTAAGGCTGTAATTCCTGTAGGGGGTCAGCACCCTCCTAACTCGGGGGTTGGGGCTAGGCTAGAATGATAAAAGGCTCAGAAGAAGCCTAAGAAAAAGAAGACTTCCGAAGTGATGAACAAAATTATACCGTACCGGAGTCCTTTCTGTACTGGGGGTGTGTGATGTCCTTGGAATGTACCCTCTCGAACAATATCTCGTCATCATTGATACATAGTTAATAATAAAAGGATGACACCAAGGGTTATTAAAGTGGTAGAGTGGAGGTGTATTCAGATTGCTGTTCCGGAGGTTAATAATAGTGCTGCGATGGCACCTGTTAAGGGTCATGGGCTAGGGTCTACTATATGATATGCGTGTGCTTGGTGGGCCATTAAACATTTTCTTGAAGATACAGCGATAATAGAAGGATAAATACGTAAGCTTGGATTATTGCTACTGCGATTTCTAAGAGTGTTATTAGGACAAATAAAATTATAGTAAGTAGGGCTATAGCAGGTATTGATGATATTAAGACGAATACCGCGGTCCCGATAAGTTGAATTAACAAATGACCGGCTGTTAGGTTGGCTGTGAGCCGCACTCCGAGTGCGATGGGGCGAATAAATAGGCTAATTGTTTCGATTACGATTAGGACTGGGATTAAGGGGGTTGGGGAGCCTTCTGGGACGAGATGTGCTAAGGACCGTGTAGTATAGTTGCGCATTCCAAGAATTACAGTAGCCAACCATAGGGGAACAGCAAGGGCTATATTTATTGAGAGTTGTGTAGTGGGAGTAAATGTGTATGGAAGGAGGCCTAGCATATTTAAGGTGATCAGGTAAAGTATTAAGGATATTAATAGTAATGCTCATTTGTGTCCTGCTGGATTTAAGGGGAGAAGAATCTGGTGGGTTGCTCGATTGATAAATCAGCTTTGGAGGTTAAGAATTGCGCTAGTTAGTCGTTGGGGAGTTATTTGCGGGAATAAGATGCATGGGAATAAGAGGGAGATTACAATTAGGGGGACTCCTATTAATACGGGGCTTATAAACTGGTCAAAAAGAGTTATAGTCATTATCAGGTTCAAGATTTAGGTTTTAGTTCTTTGGCAAGAGGAGGTATAGGGTCATTAGGGTAGACGTGTGTTATGACTTTAGGTGGTATGAAAGTGAGAAGGGTGGCTCATGATAAGGTTGAGATTATTAGTCATGGTGTAGGGTCTAGTTGAGGCATAGTCACTAAGGGTGGTTGGGAGTCACCAATTTTTAGCTTAAAAGGCTAATGCTTGCCCCGGTTTAGCTTCTTAGTGAGGTATCTTGAAGTATTAGGGATGATCAGTTTTCAAAATGTTCTAAAGGGATTGACTCAACTACGATTGGCATAAAGCTGTGGTTTGCTCCGCAAATTTCCGAGCATTGACCATAAAAAATCCCTGGTCGAGAGGTAATAAAAGCCACTTGGTTTAGGCGGCCGGGTACGGCGTCTATTTTTACACCAAGAGAGGGCACTGCTCATGAGTGTAATACGTCTTCAGCAGTTACTAGAATACGAATAGGGGATTCCACTGGAATAACTATTCGGTGATCTGTTTCTAAAAGGCGGAACTCACCAGGGGCTAGGTCTTGGGTGGGTACTATATAGGAATCGAACCCAAGTTCTTCATAATCTGTATATTCATAGCTTCAGTATCATTGATGACCGACGGCTTTGATTGTTAGGTGCGGGTCATTGATTTCGTCTATAAGGTATAGGATTCGTAAAGAAGGAAGGGCAATTAGGATAAGAATTAACGCTGGTAGGACAGTTCAGATGATTTCAACTTCTTGTGAGTCTAGGATGTATTTGTTGGTAAGTTTGGTGGAGACTATTGCAACAATAATGTAGAGAACAAAAGTGCTAATTAAAAAGACAATTATTAAAGCATGGTCGTGAAAATGAAGCAGCTCTTCTATGACGGGAGAAGCTGCGTCTTGCAAACCTAGTTGGGAGGGGTAGGCCATTACTGTAAGACACACAGGGTTCAAACCTATAATTAGTCCTTGACAAAGACTTGTAATATCTAATTTTACTAGTGTCTCTAATAAGAAAGTGGCAGAGCGGTTATGCGGTTGGCTTGAAACCATTTTACGGAGGTTCAATTCCTTCCTTTCTCGGGAGTAATTTAAGAGTTATAAGATGTAGAAGTCTGTTGGATTTGTACGAATGCCGGTTCTTCAAATGTGTGATAAGGAGGAGGGCAGCCATGGAGTCATTCAACGTGGGACAGGTTAGGGGCCAGGGAGGTAATTTCTCGTTTTGCCGCAAAAGCTTCCCAGATAATAAATAAGAATAGGATTACGGCTAAAAGGGAAACTAGAGAGCCGATTGATGATACAGTATTTCAGAGCGTATAGGCATCTGGATAATCAGAATAGCGTCGAGGCATCCCTGCGAGACCTAGGAAATGTTGTGGGAAGAAGGTTAGATTTACACCCGCAAATATAATGCCAAAGTGGATTTTAGTTCAAGTATCATGAAGAGTATAGCCTGTGAATAGCGGGAATCAGTGAACAAATGCGGCCACGATAGCAAATACTGCTCCTATTGATAGGACGTAGTGGAAGTGGGCTACTACATAATATGTATCATGCAGGACAATGTCTAGAGAGGAATTGGCTAGGACAATTCCCGTGAGACCCCCTACTGTAAATAGGAAAATAAAACCAAGGGCTCATAAGAGAGGTGTTTCCCATTTAATTACACCTCCATGGAGTGTTGCCAGTCAGCTGAAAACTTTAACACCTGTTGGGATAGCAATAATTATTGTGGCAGATGTGAAGTATGCTCGGGTGTCGACGTCTATACCTACGGTGAACATATGATGGGCTCAGACAATAAAGCCTAGAAGTCCAATAGCCATTATAGCTCAAACCATGCCCATATATCCGAAAGGTTCTTTTTTACCGGCGTAGAAGGCGACGATGTGGGAGATTATTCCGAATCCGGGTAAAATTAAAATGTAAACTTCTGGGTGTCCGAAGAATCAAAAAAGGTGTTGATATAAGATAGGGTCTCCTCCTCCGGCAGGGTCAAAGAAAGTTGTGTTTAGATTCCGATCTGTTAATAATATTGTAATTCCTGCGGCTAGTACTGGAAGGGAAAGAAGGAGAAGGACAGCGGTAATTAATACAGCTCATACAAACAGGGGGGTTTGGTATTGGGAAATTGCAGGGGGTTTCATGTTGATAATGGTCGTAATAAAGTTAATTGCACCAAGAATAGATGAAATTCCTGCTAAGTGAAGGGAGAAAATTGTTAAATCAACAGAGGCCCCGGCATGTGCGAGGTTGCCTGACAGAGGGGGGTAAACGGTTCAGCCTGTCCCGGCCCCTGCTTCTACCCCGGAAGAAGCTAGCAGCAAAAGGAAAGAGGGGGGCAGCAGTCAGAAGCTCATATTGTTCATTCGAGGGAAAGCCATATCTGGGGCACCAATCATGAGGGGGATAAGTCAGTTTCCGAAGCCACCAATCATAATTGGCATTACTATAAAGAAAATCATTACGAAGGCATGAGCAGTGACGATAACATTATAGATCTGGTCATCACCAAGAAGTGCGCCAGGCTGGCTTAATTCGGCTCGAATAAGTAGGCTTAAAGCTGTACCTACTATACCAGCTCAAGCACCAAATACTAGATAGAGGGTGCCGATGTCTTTGTGGTTGGTTGAGAAGAATCAACGTGTGATTGTCACAGGTAGGATGGCTGAGTGCTAAGCGGTGGTTTGTAGCTCCATGTACAAGGGTTCAAATCCCTTTCCTATCAAGCTCCGGGGTGTTACACGTAAGATTGCAAATCTTAAGAAGCAGGTTAGCGCCTGCCGGGGCTTTTCCCCGCCTTTTAGGCGCAGGCGGGGAAAAGGTAGGCGGATGCTCGCTGGTTGGAGCACTTAGCTGTTAACTAAGATTTTGTAGGATCGAGGCCTGCCTGTCTAGTAAGGCTTTAGCTTAATTAAAGTGTCTGTTTTGCATACAGGAGATGTGGGTTAAGAGCCTGCAAGTCTTAATAAGAGTTGGAGGGTACTCTCCTCCGCTTAGGGCTTTGAAGGCCCTTGGTCTTTTGTCTATCCTAAACTCTTAAGGGGTAAGGAGCGCGATGATCGTAGGGGTGAGTGGGAGGAGAAGAATTGAGGTTGAGGTTGACAAGGCTAGAAGTAGTGTGGGCTTATTGGTTTTTAGCCGTCAAGGGGCGGAGGTTATAATTGTATTGGGGCCGATTGTTAGGGTTATAACCATAACTGTTCGTACATAAAAAAATAGGCTGAGGAGTACCGATATCACACTAAGGGTTGAGATTACATATAGGTGATTTATTACTAGTTCTTTGAGGATAAGAAGTTTGGGTGTGAACCCTATTAAAGGGGGGAGGCCTGCAAGAGACAAGAAGGTAAGGAGGGCCAGGGACGAGAGGATCGGGGCTTTTGTTCAGGCAGTTGATAATGAGGATAAGCTGGTAGAGCCTAGGATGCTAAAGGCCAAAAAGGCAGCAGAGGTTATGGCAGAGTAAGTGACAAAGTTGAAAATGGCAAGGGTGGGGGCGAATTGTATAATTAGTACTATTCAGCCTGTGTGTGCAATTGATGAGTAGGCTAGTATTTTACGAAGCTGGGTTTGGTTTAAACCGGCTCAGCCCCCAATCAGCACTGATGAGGTTCCTAGGAAGATGTATAGTGTGGGGTATGGTAGTTGAATTTGGAGTATCAGTGTTAATGGGGCGATTTTTTGTCAGGTCGAGAGGATTAGTCCTGTAGTAAGATTTACTCCTTGAATGACTTCTGGTAGTCATGCGTGTAGTGGAGCGAGTCCAACTTTTGAGGCTAATGCAAGGGTGATTATGGCTGTGGGGAGAGGATGTGTTATTTGTTGAATATCTCATTCTCCTGATGTTCAAGCATTTGTTACTGAGGCAAAGAGAAATAGTGCTGATGCTGATGCTTGAATTAAAAAATATTTAGTGCAGGCTTCTACGGCTCGAGGGAAGTGGCGGTAGGCCATCAGTGGGAGGATAGCGATCGTGTTGAGTTCTAAGCCTATTCATGCGAGGAGTCAGTGAGAGCTTGTGGTTACCAGGAAGGTGCCTAGCACCATGCTTATCATAATGATTAATAGAGCTATAGGTGGCATTAGCAAAGGAAGGGGTTTAACCAACATGTTTGGGGTATGGGCCCAAAAGCTTAATTAGCTGACTTTACTAGGAAGTGGTGTAGTGGAAGCACTAAGAGTTTTGATCTCTTCAGGTTGGGTTCAAACCCCATCTTTCTAAGGAGTCGGAGGGGCTTTAACCCTCATTATTTACTCTATCAAAGTAATCCTTTAATTCAGGCACAGCTCCTTTTAGAATTGGGGTGGTAAGCCTGCAAAAGAAATGGGTAGTGAGAGGTTTCAGATAAGCAATGCTAGTGCAAGAGGTAAGAAGTTTTTTCAAATTAAGTGTATTAGTTGGTCATATCGGTAACGTGGGTATGAGGCCCGTACTCAAACGAATAGTACGGCCAAGAAGGTGGCTTTAGCTATTAAAATAATAGTGGTGATGGCGGGGAGGAAGCTTCAGAATGAGGATCCTAAAAACAGAATGGCAGATAAAGCACTCATAAAGAGGATATTTGCGTATTCTGCGAGGAAAAACAATGCAAATAGGCCCCCTGAATACTCTACATTAAACCCTGATACTAGTTCGGATTCCCCTTCCGTTAAGTCAAAAGGAGCGCGGTTAGTTTCTGCGAGTGTTGAGACGAATCATATTGCTGCTAGAGGTCATGAGGGGAGAATTAGTCAAACGGCTTCCTGCGTGATATTAAATGTTTGAAGGGTAAAGCCTCCTGAGAGGATAATATTGCTTAAAAGAATTAGGCCTAGGCTTACTTCATAAGAGATGGTTTGGGCTACTGCTCGTAGGGCCCCGATGAGGGCGTATTTAGAATTTGAGGCTCACCCAGAGCCTAGAATGGAGTATACTGCCAGGCTGGAGATTGCTAGGATAAATAAAATGTTTAGGCTGAAGTCAGCTATGGGGAGGGGTATCGGGAGCAGGGCCCAAAGGGTTAGGGCTAGAGTGAAGGCTAATATAGGGGCCAGCGTAAATATAATTGACGAAGATGTTGAGGGCAAGCTAGGCTCCTTAATAAATAGTTTTACCCCGTCGGCAAAGGGTTGAAGAAGTCCGCAGGGGCCTACTACATTAGGGCCTTTTCGTGCTTGTATATGTCCTAGGATTTTACGTTCAACAAGTGTCAGGAATGCTACTGCTAAAAGTAAGGATACAATTAAGATTAATGGCTGAATAACATATGACAGTAGGAGGGATGTCATAGTTAAGAAGGGGAGTTGAACCCCTGTACAAAGGGCTTAGGTCTTTTGCATTAGCCGGGCTCTGCCATCTTAACTCCCTATATCTAGGGTTAGGTAAGAGTTTTCTTTGTCTAATTAAGTTGGTTTCATTAGATGGAAAGAAGGCTTGCTTGAGGCATTGGCCTTGTCTTTTCGATCCTTTCGTACTAGAAAAGAACAATTTATAGATAGAAGCTGACCTGGATTACTCCGGTCTGAACTCAGATCACGTAGGACTTTAATCGTTGAACAAACGAACCCTTAATAGCGGCTGCACCATTAGGATGTCCTGATCCAACATCGAGGTCGTAAACCCTTTCGTCGATATGGGCTCTGGGAAAGGATTGCGCTGTTATCCCTGGGGTAACTGGTTTCGTTGATCGGCTTAAAAGCCGGGTCATATAGGTCAGATGTTCTGGTACTTTGAGCTGGCGCTCTAGGTTTAAAAAAGTTCTTTTATTCCTCTCGGGGGTTGGTTATTACCCCGTGGTCGCCCCAACCGAAGACAGCAAGGTGGATTTTCCTTTTGTTTGTGCTCTTGGTGTGAGTATTCTTTACAGGGGCCATCTTTGTGTCTAAAGCTCCACAGGGTCTTCTCGTCTTATAGAACTATCCCCGCTTCTGCACGGGGAGATCAATTTCATTGACTGGGGAAGGGAGACAGTTAAGCCCTCGTTATGCCATTCATACAGGTCTTCATTTAAAAGACAAGTGATTGCGCTACCTTTGCACGGTTAGGATACCGCGGCCGTTAAATACATGATCACAGGGCAGGCGGGACCTCCTATAATTAGTAGTCAGGAGGCGATGTTTTTGGTAAACAGGCGAGGCTTAGTTTGCCGAGTTCCTTCCTTCCCTTTTAGTCTTTCCCGGGGGGCACTCTTGTGTAAGGTTAACGGGGGAGGGTTGGTTGTTTTTCTAGTCTTTTGTTTATAGGTCAGTTCCCTCTTTTTGGGTCCGGTTAATTACCAGCGGGTAGTCCGTTCTGGTTTACACTTGTGCTAGGAGAGAGTCGTTTCTCTTATTACTCATTTTAGCATAATTACCTTTATGGGGGCATAAGGAAGTCTGATAGGGGAAGGGGAGTGGGAGAAAGGTATGGGTATTATAGGCGGGGGGAGGTACTTAAGCTTTAACGCTTTTTATATAGATGGCTGCTTTTAGGCCCACTAGTGTACTTTGCCTTAATTAAACTGTAATCCTTATCCACCTGGATAAAGTTGTGTCTATGGTCAAAAGGGCTGTACCTCTTTTGACTAACTGTTTAAATTTCTTTAACCTATAGTTGTGTGTGGTTTAAGAAATTTAAATGCTGAACTTCTATTCATTTCTCAGACAACCAGCTATCACTAAGTTCGGTAGGTTTATCACCTCTACTCGAGGCTCTCCCCACTCTCTTGCCACAGAGACGGGTAGGTCCTATAAATAGACTGTCCTGGAGTAGCTCACTTAGATTCGGGGTTTCAAACTACAGTTCTCTTTGCTTGAATTAGGCTGGCTAAATCATGATGCAAAAGGTACAAGGGAAAATCTCTGCTTTTTCTTGCTTGACTGATTTGTTTCATTTCTTTTTCAGCTTTCCCTTGCGGTACTTTTTCTATTGCTTCTTTTGTTCTGTTCCATCGCCTGTACTAGGGTGGGTAAATGTTTTGTTTTTTAGTGGTGGTATATTTAGGGGTATAAATATGTAAAGCTTGCTTTTAGTGTGTGAGCTAGCTGATAGGCTTCAGGACGCTCCGAATTGCACGGGGAATTTATCAGTGTAAGGGAAATGCTATACTATTTTAGCTACGTTCTGGTTTTTCCAAGTACACCTTCCGGTACACTTACCATGTTACGACTTGCCTCCCCTTTACCCTTTTAGTTTTTTAAGTTAGAAGTACAGTTGGTTTGGGGAGAATGACGGGCGGTGTGTGCGCGCTTAAGGGCCGGTTTCAGTGGGACACTCTGTTTCCTACTTACTACTAAATCCTCCTTCATAGTGTGTGTTTCAGCACACAATTCGTAGTATCCTGGGAGCAGGAAATGTAGCCCATTTCTTCCCCCTTCATATGCTACACCTCGACCTGACGTTTTGGGTTGTACTGATTGTGCTTACTTTGTATCCTTCACAGGGTAAGCTGACGACGGCGGTATATAGGCGGGATGAACAAGGAGGGGTGAGGTTTAACGAGGGTTATCGGTTCTAGAACAGGCTCCTCTAGGGGGTTATTAAGCACCGCCAAGTCCTTTGGGTTTTAAGCTAATGCTTGTAGTTCCCTGGCGCATAATTTTTGTAAAAGATTATTGTAGTTTAGGGCTAAGCATAGTGGGGTATCTAATCCCAGTTTGTGTCTTAGCTTTCGTGGGTTCAATAGTATTAAAGCTACTTTCGTTAGGGGTCTTCTGGCTCTCGAGAACGTATAACAGTTGAGGGAGCATTCGGCTTTATTTTGTTATTATTTTAACCACGCTTTACGCCGATGGCTGTCAGCTTGGGCCCCTCGTATAACCGCGGTGGCTGGCACGAGTTTTACCGGCCCTCTAAGCTTTAACTAAGTCAAGTTTTCACTTATATGCTTAATATTGATCACTGCTGTGGACCCTTGGGGGTGTGGCTTAACAAGGTGTCGTGGGCTGCCATTAAAGGCGTGCCTGATACCTGCTCCTTACTCCTGGGTGAGGAGTTATGGGCATTCTCACAGGGGTGCGGAGACTTGCATGTGTAAGTTCAGCTAGAGTTGACAGCAAAGTCAGGACCAAGCCTTTGTGCTGACGAAACCTTACTAGGGTTTATCTTAACATCTTCAGTGTTATGCTTTAGTTAAGCTACATTAGC